TATATCTGGGTTACTTGTAAGTTTTACCGGGTACGCCTTATATACTGCTTTTGGGCAACCCTCTCAACAACTAAGAGATCCATTCGAAGAACATGGGGACTAGTTGAAGTAATGAGCCTCCCAATATTGGGAGGCTCATTACTTCAATTGATAGAATGGAAAAATCATTTCATCTTTTTAGTTGGAACTTTAGGTGGTTCTCTAAAAAAGATAGCGAAAAAAATGATTCCTAAAGTCGAGACTAAGAGGAATGTATAAACCAATGCTTCCATAGATTTTATCGTGGTTTACAATTATAGCTTTCATATCTGTTTATTTTGGATCGGTCTACCGGATAAAGAAAAAGAAAAAAACAAGAGGAAAAGAGAAAGACAGCGATTCCAATCAAGATTTTTCCGGTTCCTACTATGTCAAATTCAAATCACAACAAAGAAAAGAAAGTCGAATAAAGAACAGAACAATGTTGTGTTGTATCAGACTACCTGTCTTTTTGTAGTTGGATCTCCAAGTTTTTGGAATGCTCCAAATTCCACTTGAGCATCCAAATCTGGGTCAATACCAGCAAAAACATCTCTGAACAAGGTTCTAGCACCATGCCAAATGTGTCCGAAAAAGAAAAGCAGAGCAAACGAAGCATGTCCAAAAGTAAACCAACCCCTTGGACTGCTACGAAAAACACCATCCGATTTCAAAGTAGCACGATCTAATTCAAAAATTTCACCCAATTGAGCACGTCTAGCATACTTTTTCACAGTAGCAGGATCACTATAACTGACGCCATCGAGTTCGCCGCCATAGAACTCAACAGTTACACCCACTTGTTCGACACTATACTTGGATTCCGCTCGTCTAAAAGGAACATCGGCTCTAACAATTCCGTCTCCGTCTACCAAAACAACCGGAAATGTTTCAAAAAAGGTAGGCATACGACGTACAAAAAGTTCACGCCCCTCTTTATCTCTAAAGATAGGGTGTCCTAACCACCCAACAGCTATGCCATCCCCGTTGTCCATTGAGCCCGCTCTAAACAATCCCCCTTTTGCCGGATTATTGCCGATGTAATCATAAAAAGCTAATTTTTCAGGAATTTTAGACCAAGCTTCGGATAAACTTAGATTTTCGGCTAGTCCAGCACCAACTCTTCGATATATTTCTTGCTGGAAATATCCCTGATCCCATTGATAACGAGTGGGACCAAATAATTCAATCGGGGTTGTTGCTGAACCATACCACATAGTTCCAGCAACAACAAAAGCTGCAAAAAAGACAGCAGCAATACTACTGGAAAGTACGGTTTCAATATTTCCCATACGTAATCCTTTGTACAGACGTTGGGGTGGACGGACACTAAGATGGAAAAGGCCCGCTAATATGCCTAATGTCCCTGCTGCAATATGATGAGAGGCTATTCCCCCGGGAACAAAAGGATCAAAACCTTCCACACCCCACGCGGGATTTACGAATTGTACCCTTCCGGTTAGTCCATAAGGATCGGACACCCATATTCCAGGACCATACAATCCTGTTACATGAAATGCGCCAAAACCAAAGCAAGCCACCCCTGAAAGAAATAAATGAATTCCAAAGATTTTCGGCAAATCTAAAGATGGTTTTCCTGTACGTTCATCACAAAAAATTTCTAGATCCCAATAGACCCAATGCCAGATAGCCGCCAAGAAGCACAAGCCAGAAAACACAATATGTGCCCCAGCCACACCTTCGTAACTCCAAATACCCGGATTTGTTATAGTCCCTCCTGTGATATTCCAACCGCCCCATGAATTGGTTATTCCTAAACGAGTCATGAAAGGTATAACGAACATACCTTGTCGCCACATTGGGTCAAGAACAGGGTCAGAAGGATCAAAAACCGCTAATTCATATAGAGCCATCGAACCGGCCCAACCAGCAACCAGAGCTGTATGCATTATATGGACAGAAAGCAAACGACCAGGATCATTCAATACGACAGTATGAACACGATACCAAGGCAAACCCATGAAAATACCCCTTATATCAACAAAAAATAGACACTATGTAACTTTATTGCACTGGAAAAATATGCTATAGATCCTCCTTTTGTCAGTGGATTATCTCGGGTAAAGTATTAATATTTGGTCTAGTTTTCTTAGTAATAATGAAACAATTCTATTCGTAGGAACAAAAAGAAGCCGATCTATTCTATACCCGATAAGTAACAATACGCAATGATAAAGGGAGGTTGACCCTCTTTTCTATTTATGTGAGTGAATGCAGACATATTTGTTCATCACGATCTATTCATAAGAATTTTCCTTTATTTTTTTAGAAACTTATTCAATCTATAAATCTATAATCTGATATGATAAAATAGAATAGGATAAGGACCAATCATTATTAAAACAATAAACCCATTGGTACGCTTCCGCATAAGAGCGCGATATACCACGTCTTTGTGCCGTCATTTTATGCCCATTGGTGTTCCAAAAGTACCCTTCCGGAGTCCGGGAGAGGAGGATGCCTCATGGGTTGACGTATAGTGTGGCTTGTCCGATATATTGGGTCATGTGGTATTTCCCCGTTATCTCCCCCGATCGAGATATCCCCTCCTTCCCTCCAAAAAGATTGATTGAATCATCAAAAATTTGAAGTGTGAAATTGAATTAGATCTTTTTTGGAGGGATATCCAGATCTGGATTAATATTATCAATTTAGAACAATCTATGGTTGACTTGGTTGGACCAATAAACAAAAAAAAATGAGGAATCCAGGCTCTGTTTATAAAAAAATCCAATTGGTAATATATCTACGATTATTACTTATCAGATATTTGGCAGAAACCATGAAAAAATTTGGAAGAAAAAAAAATAAGTCTAGCAAAAAGACGTGGTATTGGAATATTTGTCCTATATGTGCAAATCAAAATCGGGCAAATCTTTTCTTTATTACTCGGAGTAGAACAGAAACCTAAAAGAATTGAAGAAACCCATTTCGAAACAAGAAAATTACATTGCGATTTTGATTCGATCTCGATGAAAACAATACATCAATGAGAACTTAGTTCAATAAGTTTAATACATTATTATTATTATTTTATTAGAACATGTTTATTATAACCTAAGTAAACGGGTCAAAAATCGTCTTTCTTGAAAAATTTACGAAAAAGCCCGCTATGAAAAAAAGGGGTTAACTTTACACATTGATTCTTTTTGTTGATTTTTGGTGAACCGTATGCATCAAAAGGTGCAGGTACGGCTCCTAAGAGATAAAATTTTATCCTAACCAATCGACTTTATCGAGAAAGACTACTTTTTTTAGGCCAAGCGATTGATAGTCAGATATCAAATCAGCTTATTGGACTTATGGTATATCTCAGTATAGAGGATGATAAAAAAGATCTTTATTTGTTTATAAACTCTCCGGGCGGATGGGTAATACCCGGAATAGCGATTTATGATACTATGCAATTTGTGCAACCAGATGTACAGACAGTATGCATGGGATTAGCCGCTTCAATGGGATCTTTTATTCTGGCAGGAGGAGAAATTACCAAACGTCTAGCATTCCCTCACGCTTGGCGCCAATGATTCTTTTATTTGAAGAAAAAAAGAAGACTATGCCTTCGCCATATGAATATTAAGTAATAATAGCACAGCACTTCGAGTTCGATATGAGAATTTTTTTGTTTTTTCCAAAATTATTCAATTATGTACCGAAAGGGTAGTATGAAAAGGGGATATTTCCTATTTTATCGCATCTATCGAGAGGAACCTATTCCAGCGTCACAAACTTTTTTGTTTTCACATCGAAAAGGAAAACTTTTAACAATATTTATGAAGACTATGAAAAAAAAAGAAACTTTGGGATTGCTGAATAAGAGACGCTATAATAAAGAAACGGAACCATCATAGTATTTTTTTAACTACTACACAAAACAAAAAGGAAGGGTGGTTATGGGATCATTTACCGATCCGGGTCTGATAGACCCCCTACATTTTCTATTTCTTCAATAGACGGTAAAAAATAAATTCCATTGTAGAGCCGTATGCAATACGCAAAAGATGCCTGTACGGTACGTTTGTTCAATTTCGTCTTATCTTTTTTTTATTCTTTATCTCTCTCGGTTTATCATGCGAAATAGGGAACCTATTTTTATGTTATATCATCAGGGTAATGATCCATCAACCCGGTAGTGCTTTTTATGAAACACAAACGGGAGAATTTATCTTGGAAGCGGAAGAACTACTGAAACTGCGTGAAACTATCACAAGGGTTTATGTACAAAGAACGGGAAAACCTTTATGGGTTGTATCCGAAGACATGGAAAGAGATGTTTTTATGTCAGCAGCAGAAGCCCAAACTCATGGAATTGTTGATCTTGTAGCAGTAGCGGTTGAATAAAAAATTTGCGAGTATTCCGCACCAAAGTTTGAAATTGTATCATGTTACCGAGTTTAAAGTTTAATAAAGTCAATTAAAATAAAATGCATATAATTATGATATTAATATAGAATTATGATATTAATATAAAAATAAAAAAATAATTCCAATTCGTATTTAGTAATTTAGTATAATATTAATATATAATAATATTATAGATATATAATAATATTATAGTAAAAAATAATAGAACATATTTTATAAAAATATATATAAGTAATGGATTAGATAAGGAATGGATTAGGAGTGATCTAAACCAGCTCATTATGTATATGACTCAACATGCCAACTATAAAACAACTTATTAGAAACACAAGACAGCCAATCAGAAATGTTACGAAATCCCCCGCTCTTCAGGGATGCCCTCAGCGCCGAGGAACATGTACTAGGGTGTATGTGCGACTCGTTCCGATCATGGACTAAGACAAAAAAATAAAGGACAAAAATTCCAATATCAGTGATCAGTACCAATGAAATAGGATAGAATGCAATAAACTTCTTCAAAAAATTCTTCAAAATATATATATATCTTTGTATTGTGTATCAAATTTATGGTTTCCGTTGGTACAAATCCAATCACCTCAATTTGCAATTTCAAATGCGAAAGACTTTCCCATTGGTAGCAAATAGTTATCTATTAAGCAGGGGACATCTCATTTTAAAACTTGCAAGAACGGACTAACAAGGTCAATTACTCAGCTAATCTTCATACTTAAATACCGTTACTGTGTAGCTAGATTTCGTTGTGAAAGACCTATTACTAGATATTTCATGGGTAGAGCCAAATAATGTGAACTGTACAAGTTAACAATAGCATTGATTAAATGAAGAAAAGGGCTCCGGTGTATAGAGGGGACCTCACCATTTAAGAAGTAACCATAGAAACGATGGAACCCACTATTTCTTTATCTATTTCTATTTCATTTACTATGTTTTTTTGATACCTAGTCTAGATACAATTTATTATTTCGAGGTGAAATGATTAGAAATAAAAAAAATCGTGGTTGGGAAGGTTATAGTAGCAAAAGCCATTGGGATTTTTATTTTATACACTGGAATAATCCGTTTTGTTATTAATGGACTCGGAAAAAAGGGGAAAGAATAACTAAAAGAAACGAAATCAAAATAGTTATTCATCAAAGTTTCATTTATTCAATGACCAGAATTAAAAGAGGATATATAGCTCGCAAACATCGGACAAAAAATCGTTTATTTACATCAAGCTTTCGGGGGACTCATTCAAGACTTACTATTCCTCAATACAAAATAAAAGCTTTGGTTTCGGCCCATCGGGATAGAGATAGGAAAAAAAGAGATTTTCGTCGTTTGTGGATCAGTCGAATAAATGCAGTAATTCGAGAGAATAAAAATAAAAAATACTATAGCTATAGTATTTTTTTGTATAATCTGTACAAGAGGCAGTTGCTTCTTAATCGTAAAATACTTGCACAAATAGCTATATTAAATAGGAATTGTCTTTATATGATTTCCAACGAGATCATAAAATAAAAATTCCCCGGAGACTGAACTCCGGGAAAGCCGAGGCCGAGTAGGTATTTGTACGAAAAAAAAATATAATCATATGATAAATGATAAAGTCGTCAAAATAAACAACCACGTCCAATAAACAATAAAAAAGATTTATTCTTCTTCAACGATTCTCTTTTTTATGACAACACGAAAATCCAATTTGGATAATCGTAGTTTTCGAACAAAACATCAATCTGCATTTCATTTGAGTTTCGATTGGAATTTGAATTTAATTGAAGAGGAAACCTTTTTTTTTGTTTTAAGCCCAGTAGCTTGAGTAGTTGACTCACTTTTTTCAAATTGTTTTTCATTATTACGAAAAGGTAACAAAGATAAAATACGAGCTTGTTTTATAGCAATCGTAATTAATCGTTGTTGTTTTAAGGTCAATCTATTCACCCGTCTAGATAAAATTTTTCCTTGTTCACTAATAAATCGAATAATTAAACTCATGTTTTTATAATCAATTCGATCCCCCGACTGGATCGGGGGCAAACGCCTACGAAAAGAGCGCTTAGATTTCGGAAAGAGTCGCTTAGATTTATCCATGGTTTGTTTATTCCTTATCCCGAAAATACCATTTCTTACAAAATCGGATTTCTTTTTTTATTTAATATATGTTATGTTTTATGTTTATATTTATATATGTTATATATATGTTATATATTTATATATATTCTATATTTTATATAGATATACCATTTTTATAAAAGATATACCATTTTTATAAACAGTAAAAATGAGATATTATTTCATGTTCTTTGAAGTTGGAGGGATGAAAACACACACAGGCAATTCATTTTATCTATTTCTTTATCTCCCCGTGAATCGTATGTTTGCAACAATAGGGACAAAATTTTCTCAATTCCAATCGACTAGGCTTATTGTGTCGATTCTTTTGAGTAATATATCTTGAAATACCCGTTGATTCCTTATTAACACTGTTTCGAACACAACCGGTACATTCCAAAATAATCGTTACTCGTATATCTTTACCCTTGGCCATGAACCTCCTTTTGGTTTTTGATTCACTTAACTCTTCTATTTTCCGATTCGAAGCGAAGAAGAAGAAAGGAAGGAAAAAATAGAAGTTGCTAATCCGAAATCAAATTATGACAGATTTCGGTGCCATCAATAGCAGTATAGTGAAGTATAGTAATAATTAAGTAATACAATGATTTCTAACTATTTTTAGAATCACAGTACATTATTGTTTTTTATTTAAGTATCTTGAGTATCTTGTATGAGATTGTTGCCCCGTGCTAACGATTCTATTTTCAGCCTCATTATTAATGAAATTCAATTCAAACCCGGGACGAGATTGAAAGTTTTATTGAGGTTGAATCCACTTCCTACTTTCTTTTCTGAACTTACTCGAATTCAAAAAAAAAACAACGAAAAACGGAAGGGGATTAATTTCTTCACCCTTCCCGTCTCAATAACTAGAATGAAAAAAAGGGGAATATCAACGCATCTGGGAATAAACGATTGATCTCTATCAATAGACCGGCCAAGGCTCCGAACCATAAAGTACTTATCACTGGTGCCACGGAGAGATATGTTTTTAGATCTCGCATTTCAAATCCTCCTTTCTTTATTTCTTTATTGTAATTTGTAATACATAATGGGAATCCATATATGATCAGATATTTATATGATCAGATATTTAGTTAATAACCACTTGTATTTGTACGCAAAATCCCTAATTCAAATGGAAATGTACAAAAATTCCTTAGATATTTTTTTTTAACAAAAAAGAGGTCCATTTCTGCCCGAGCATTCCCTAACAAAATGAATATTTTTAGGTAGGTTTATTTCATCTTTTTATTTTTTTTATTTCCTATGTATATAATTTTTTATTACTATTCTTTTTTATTACTATTATATGTTATAGAATGTGAAACTAAAAAGAAAAAATGGGAGTATAATTTAGATATATCAGCATACAGATGTGGAAAACAAGACAAAGATTCTTTAGAATGACACTATAAAACAATTGAAAGGGATGTAGCGCAGCTTGGTAGCGCGTTTGTTTTGGGTACAAAATGTCACGGGTTCAAATCCTGTCATCCCTATCCCTAACTATTACTTATCTTATGGGCATTAACAGCAGGGGATTAATTGAGATCAATAAAATTTGGACATACATCCATTATATATTCATATTCTAATTATATATTCATATTCTATATTTTATATATTCATAATTTATTATATCATAATTTATTATATTAATAATATTATATATATATATATTGAGTATATAGTTATATATAAATATATTGAATATATAGATAGATTTTATATATTATGATTATGAATAGGATACTATATGCATGCAAGATGTATTGGTGGGTGGGGTCAAAAAAATGATTTCTGAAAAAGCGCTCTTAGTTCAGTTCGGTAGAACGTGGGTCTCCAAAACCCGATGTCGTAGGTTCAAATCCTACAGAGCGTGATTATATTCTTTTGTTAGATCGTGTTAGATCGAAGCAGTTAAAAATCTGAATTTTGACCTCCTGTGGATTAGAATTAAAACAAACAGGAGGTCAATAAACAAAAGAGATATTTTATTAATTAATCAAAGATCCAACTGATCACCACGTCGATATTGTAAATATGCAGTTACGAATAATCCAGCCAAAGTAATCGGAATTAGACCTAACACGATTCCAAATAGAAAAACTTCAATCATTTTAATTTGTTTGAAAGAGTAAAAGGGGGGGTAATATCGATCCTGAAATATTAATATAATATTATTCCAAATTTCAAGTCAAATAAGTCGTATCTTGCTCAGCCCAATAAATAGAGCTGAGGTTATAGTTAAAGCCACTAGCAGAAAACCGAAATAACTAATGATAGTAGGCATGAAAAAAGAGGCAAGATGAAATATCTTCTTTTTATACGTATGTTTATAAAGCACTTCCCTAAGTTTCCTTTTTTGAAAAAAAAGTAGAAAGAAAAAGAAAAGGTATCACTTGAAAAATACAATTGAAAGTTTTTGATTCATCAATCAATCATAATCATTATAGACGAACAAAAATATAGTGACATAGATACGAAAGAAATTCATCATCTGTGACATCTACTCATCCCGTGATTCCAAATCAACCGATTCATTGATCAACTTTTGAGTTCAGTAAACTAATCGAATTCCAAATTAATAAGAACTGTGTAACTTCATCATCATTCAATTCAAAAAAGAAAAACTTTTGTTGAATTAATTTGAATATGGAATAAAACTAGAAAAAATATCTATTTGGATCTTTTTTTTTTGTATCTTTTGTATCGAATCTATTTTTTTTTAGAACAAGAGTGGTCTTATACTTATAATTAATGCCCTTTAACTTATTTCCTTTCAACTCATTCCATTTCGTTTCGATTTAGTATTAGTAGTGGGTTCCATTCTCATAATATTTCGAATGAGAAGAAAAGAGGTATCAGATCGCTCGAAACTTAGGTTCTACATTTTCTTTTTCTTTTAATAGAAAAGAAATATCTATCCTTATAATTAAGCCAACAAACAACCCTTTGGATATAATAATACAAGAACAACAATGCGTACGTCACGAGATTCAAATTCGATTAGTTGTTTTCTGTCATCAAATACTCTCTATTCCTGCTATTACTCTTACTTCTTACTGGATGGCTAACCAATTCTTTAAAATGAAAAATAGCAGGTTTCAACAAAAAAATGTTCTATTCTACAACTACAAATCCAAAAAGTATATTTCTAGGTTTCGGATCTAATTGAATTGTAGAAATATGATAATCTCTTATATGATAATCTCTTACATGAATTATTAATTATTAAAAACCAATCCGTCGAATTCACATTTTACTCGATCTTCAGTTTCTAGTCCGAAGCCAATAATGTAGAGAATCCTTACTTAATTACTTAATCTTAATTTTTTCTTTTCCATTTTTTTATATTTAAACTGTAGGAATTTTCTATTGAGTACATGATTCTTACTTCTACGTAGACAAGCAACAAGAAAAGAAGAAAGAAATTTTCTAGTACTTTATCTCCCTACTTTTTGTGAAATTGCGT